TCTTTCTTTGATTTTAAGCAAGCAAGTATTGGAAGCGCCTTCTAATCGACCTGAACAACATATACGCCTTTTATAGATATATAAAAAAAAAATCAATGAACAAGTCTAGGTTGCGAATTGCCCTGCAGACCTTTCGGTAAGGAATGCTTTGACGGGTGCCCCTTTGGGCAATTTCTCTGATATAACGAGCCAAAGTTGCTGGCGAAAGGGGAGTCCCTCGGGGATAAAAAAGAACTCCCCTTAAGCGGTTCAACTCATAAAAAACGCGGGTTGGAGGAATTCCGTCGAGAACAAGGGCAGCCTCGATCTTTTTTTCGACCTCCGCCTGTCTATAGACGAGGTCAACGAGAGTCTGAGGGCGAAGCTCCTGCCCGAAATAATGCGGAGATAGCCTATTATACAGTTGATTGAGCCTAAAGGCATCGTTCATTAAGGGCTGCTCCAATACAGGAATGTCCGGAACAAAGACATTCTCTTGCCCCCGCTCTATAGGGAGAGGGGGGACCCCCTCGTTGACTTGAGGTTGAGTAAGCCGCCTAAACTCCGCGGGGTCATAAGAGGAGGTCCCTATCTCATCTGCCCAAACCACGTCCACCTTCAACTTCAAAATGAACAATAATATAGAGACAAATAAAAAGAATAATTCAAAATTCATTGTGTTAACAAGCATCATTTTATTTTTGAGTTTGAGTAAGATCAAAAAAACTAGCAGACTAATCACTAAATAGATACAAATAGGTGCAAATTCTAACATCACCACAGCCAACTTGGTTCTTTCGCTCCTTTATCGCGGAGCGGCATACCGGAAAAAAAAAAGTAATAAATTGGAATCCCCAACGAAAACGAACGGGCATTTTCGGGGACTAGCCCGCCATTATAATCATTCTCAGATTTTCAAACTTCCTTGGCCGTGTAGAACATGGATTAGCATTATGTCATTCTTACAAGTGATCCCCCATCCAGGATTGGAAGAAGTGCTATATGAAGACTTCGAGATCAAATAGAATATGTTTCTTTCCATTCCTCGTGAGCCACTGATTTCTCCGAAACAAGAGATCAAAGTGATTTTCTTCCTTTTTCCAAATAAGTCGACGGCCTTACACCATTGGGATACTTCGAATAAACTAGAGTACATATAGGATACACCTGTGTGAAAACCTTTTCTCAAGATATCTTCAAAACTGTTGGGGTCCTTGCTTTGGATGTTGTTACCCCGGTGTGAAAGCAGTTGGTTTCGTAGTTTTAGAATTCTGCTGATCCCAAGTACTCCATCTCTATCATTGCATATTAGAATATAGAAAGTAAAGAAGAAAAGGCATGACCAGAAGAATTGTGTGAAATAAGTAAATTGATCCAGTTGAGGCATTCTTGATTGATATAAAATGATTCCCTCCAGACAGCTTAACTCCGTAAAGCCTGTAGGAGTAGTTAAGAATTGGAGTATAGTGAGTTGTGGTTGGTTGTTTACCAACGGAAAGCATGGGAGAAATCACTTATTCTGCGCATCAACCGGCAAGACGAATCTCTTTTTCTTTCTATACGCAATTTCGGAAGAGTCCAGTTGAGAGAGCAGCTTGTCAAGGAAAAAAGTCTTGAGCTGGCTAAACCATCACAATGACTAAAAAAAAATGGAAATGCACAGGTAATCAAAAAATTTCTCAATCACTTTCCTTCCTTTCACTCGCTTTTACTCAAAGGGGGTTCTTAAAGTAAACTTCCTCCTCGTAAGCGACAACAATAAAAAGCCCTTACACTAAATGTCCTTTCTCACTGTCTGGCTAAAAATATACTGGTGGCCTAGCAATTGAAGTAGGACTAGAAATGGCTGACAGAAAATAAAATAAATATCGAGGGGAGGACTGATAGGACTCTAGGCTTGTTAGCTCGTTTGGTTTGGACCCTCGCACCCCCTGTAACCCTTATAAATTGGATGGACTTCACACTGGAATCTAACTATCAGGGAAAGACACTAATATCTTGGAAAGAATTCTTCCTAAACTACAACAGGCTCGTTGGCAGAAGGAGAAGTAGCAATGGCACTAGACACTCCTTATATGGTAAAAAAGCAATAGCCTTCCCAGGGGGAAAGATAAATTACTATGAAATTAAAGAGAACTCACTCGCCTGGCTGGAAGACAACTCTAGATAGCTGGCCGAGACCCCACAGCAAAGGGAGTTACTCCAGAAAAGAGAAATCCAACTCAAACCCCAGATACAATAGAACTAGAACTTTTTTTCCTAGTCTTACTATACTAGTATACTGAATAATCTAATATTCTTTAATATGGTAATGGTATGGAAATCATATTATGGTTATGGAACTCTTCATAAATGAACTCATTTTGTAATAATAAATCTGAGTATTCCATATAAAATGGCAACCCTTATAACTAAAACTAACTCGAAGGCAGGCACGACATCGAAAGAAAGAGGCCTGGAAATGGAAGGGCAAGAAGAGAAGGCGGAATGCCCAATACAGTAAGCCAGAAGAGAAGGCTAATATGATTAGGACTAGTAGCGAGAATAAATCCTACTTCCAAAAGCAACTCTAACAAAAGGTTGACTAGACTAGGAAAATCCCACGAGTAAAGGACAATCTCACCCACTGGCTTTCCTGCCCCTTTTACAGACTTATTCAAACTAGGCTTGCTACAGGCATTTTAAAAAGCAACTATATTAAGAACTAACTAAAACGAAAAGGAAGATTAGACAAAGGCGCCCCATCCTTAAGATATGATTTCTTGGAGTTGTGGTGGTTGTAAGAGCGAATCCCCACCCCTTAACCTGCCAGGAACCACTGCCGATGCGGTGGTTCCACCGGGAAGAAGTACCGCTAGCGAGGCTAACCGGAAGAGCGAAGTGCGGGTTAACACTTCACAGGTCCGGGTGAAGGTCTTCCTATGCCATGGGTGAAGAGTGAGAGGAACCTAGGGAAGCCTGGATTCTTTTAAAAAGGCAAACGAAACCTAATCTGGAGGAATCTGTCAAATTACAGGTGCTACTTCTGACGAGCCTCGCTCTTTCTCTCTCACAAGTGAGTCTGTAATGAAGCATCTTAGACTACCGGTGACCGGCGCACTTTGGGCGGAGCTTTCTCAATCTTTATCTTTCTTTATATAACTTTATATTATATAATGAAAGATTCAATCCAATCCTTTCTTCTCAGACTCGTTCCCATTGCCTCTTGCTTCTCCCTCGATCTCTGTCTTCTGGGAGTCCGTGTACGGATACGGATCCCAATCCGCATTCTGGGGGATCTTCTATCGGAATCGATTGCACCGTCTTGATCAAGTAATTTATCCGCACCGCTTCCTTCAGTACCTATCGCTTAGTCCAGTGTAAGGTTACAGGTACGAGATCGCTGACTACTAGGTTGGAGTGAGATGAGAATAGAACGCTCTGCCCATTAATCAGTGGCAGGAAACCTAAAAGAAGCGTCTTTTCCGACTAAATATTCCCGATTCGCAGCATTGGAAAGGGTTAGCTGTGTGTGTTATGTTAGCTGCGCCACAACCCCTTGTTTTTTTCTCCTTACCTGATTTAGAGATTCTTTCTACTTTCCCTGCTATGCTTCCCCCTATAGCCCGTTTGGGCCGATACTTTGGTCTTTACATCACCGGAACATTCACTGGCTTTGTTTCCACCATTCTGCATAAGCTCGACTATTAACTTAAAAGCTTCCCCCTTCATTAGCTGATAGGCAGATCAAAGTCCCTACTCGAGATACTTTTTTCCATAGCAAGGAGTTTCTCTATCTTCTTTTAGCAGTTGGGAAAAGGAAGATTAGCTCTTGGTTTCTTGTCTCCATCTTCTCTATAGGTCCTCCTGCTCCTCACTCTAGGCACCTGGGACAACTCGAACTTTCTTAATTTATGAAGAGAGTTTTTGGAGTTCATCTCGAAGTAAAGAAGGTACCGATGCACTCGTATCGGGTTCAACCTATTCGGGTAGAGATCAGCTTTTGGAGTTGGAAATCTTAGAACCAACTTTTGATAGAGTCCCATGCTTCAACTTCTCTGGCTATTTCATTGTTCTAAAGCACACCATCTCCCCTATAAGAGTAAAGCCAAAAGAAAAGGGTATCTATTCAAAGCAGAAAAAAATGAATGGATAAAAGACTCCTCTTCACCCTTCACTACGGAGATTCGTTCCTAGGTATCTTTCTTATAGGCTTGAGGTAAAGCGAAAATTGATTATCAAGTGCTAGAAAAATCCTTACTGCAACCATGGGAAAAGAAAGCCCTAACCGCATACTATAAGATAGCCATAGAATATTTAAATCCCCCAAAGCCCATGCTCTAAGGAAGATACTTTAGAAAAAGCCATAGCACTTGGGAGAGGCTTACTAGTTTAAAATAACATCTACAACCTAAGATGCGCATCTATTTTACTTTATTTAAATAGTAAATTGCCCTTCATTGAATGTCTTGGATGGAGCTTTTACTCTAAAATGGCACGATTGAGATGTCTCGTAGGTAGGTAAGGGTCAAGCATTTATCCTTATAATACGTTGTTTCATAAAATAGCACGAACTCGGATTGGTCTTCATTGCGCACTATCTCCTCTTTGGCTTTAAGTGAGTGTATAACCTCTGCTTGTTGAATCCTAATGAGCTACCCGAATCCTCCCAATTGCTTCTTGCTAGCACAGGAAATCCAACTAATTTTATGCCATCGGTCTATGGCTTCCTTTCCTTGTGAATATGGCTACTTTCTTTACAAGGCTATTCTTCGCATCGAAGAAAGCTCTTTATCAAGTAAATTCGACAATCACGGGGTTGGCTTCACACTGAACTTTACTTAAAAGCGTGTACGGTCTGTGGTACTATGCCGGTTCTTTTGACCATCACGCTCCCTTATCTTATGCCGTTAGCCTAACAAGGACTGGCCTTCCACGTGACCTGCCTTTGATCGTCAGATTATAAGGCAGAGAGATTCTAAAGCGGGCATTCTTGTCCCTTTCTACCTTTCGTTATTTTCGGTTTCGAAGTTGGTTTTGTTTTATTCTTTAACATTACCAACTTATCGTTTCCGAGCATAACGCAAGGCTCTTCTCTTTATCTTTATATCTCTGGTGTTACAGCCATGTTTATCGAGAGAGTACGACATTTGGCTGAACATTCCATGATATAGTAATATGCCATTAGAACTAGGTCTTCGTTGGTCGGCGTCTTGTATCCCAAAATAAGTAAAGCTTTGCTTTGGTTTGATCCTTACTGTCAGATGTGGACTCCGTACCACAGGATGCTATGGGAGATAATCACAGGGTTATGGAGGTCGCGAGGATGAACTAAAGCGTCAGAAGGAAGAGACTAGTCGGCTTCTTTGGCCGTTCGTATCAAGTGGTCGATCATGGGCTAAAGCGTATCTTTTTTCTCCCGCTTTATGCCTTTTTTTATGCGTTCAATAGGAACCACTTCATCAAAGAACTCATATCACAGGTCTCTCTATAATTTCTCATAATTCCTTTTGGGTATGAATCAGACCTTAGGAAAGGATCCTCAGAGATTTTGTGTAAGCATTCTTTTTTTTATCTTCTTAGGCTTTGCTTTGTCCGCCAGGTAGATTAGGTTTAAAGACAGAGAGAGGGAGGGGAGGTGGAAAGGATCGCGTATTTGCGATCTCGTCCTCGCTGAAGCAGGCTTGTCTTTAGCCTTTCCATGATGGGACTATGTCTGTTTTGCGTACCATTAAGACTGAGGGTGAGGGTACATTTAATCAGACTGGTCCTCTGGAGAGAGACTGAAGGGCCAAATCTCTCTCCTCTTTAGTTATGATCTCTCATCTGCTACTGATCTCCGATCGGTCTGCTGTGGAGTGGGGCTTTTTTAGGGGGCTCTTCTGTGAAAGCATAGCTTACACTGACTCTGATCTCGGTACTTTTTATTAATTTCCGAGTAAGAGTCCGGGATAAAGCGCGATAAGTACGCCTCATCTCCTTCGCCATGGTAAACCTCTTGGCTTGAAGTCGTCTTGGCCTCTCTTTGCGCTGAGCCATCACTTTTTGGTTTTGTGCAGAGATGGTTTACCTGTTTCAGGACTATGCGTTGCTCGGTTACGATATCGTAATCGCGGACCGGAAAGTGGCTTATGCCTATAGGCATTTCATGTCCAGTATAGGTGTAAATCTTTCGTTACCGAAATCTTTTACTTCCGAAACTTTTGGTCTCGAATTTGCGAAGAAATTTAGCATTAGAGATCAGGACCTGTCTCCAATAAACTGTAAAATGTTGAGGACAGTTAACCATGGCCTGGAATACCGTCTGTAAAGACTTGGGCGTAAGGTCTCTATGAGACTTCGTGGAGCCGGTTCTCCTAATAGTAGTTGTCTCAAGTATAACATTGGTTTAGGCATATCATCGTGGCTTATTCGCCAGGTGGAATACACCCGTTGCCACTGGAGGTCTGGTTGAGCTTCCCAGAATTGGTATAAAATTGATTGTTACCATCTATCTTGGAGCTCTTCGGTTCATGCTGTGGGATAGTTGTCGGGAGGATGACAAATAAAAAAGGTTTGTCAAAGTCTCGTCGACACCTATGGTGAGGAGCGAGCTTATGCACGTAGTTTAGGCTAAAATGCTAACTGGCTACGCTCTCTTGCCGAGTACTTCGCATGGCATGCATATTATAATCCTCTTATCTCTTTGTCCGATGCTGTGGTTTGCAAAAAAAAAAGAAAAAAAAAACCAGTTCAAGGTCGTTAAAGACGATTTTCTTCGTCGCTTTCCTCCTCCTGAGATAAGGGTTTGTCTAACAATAGAGACATTGATTGTGAGATGAGACTCTCTCTTTTAAAAAGGGTCCCATCAGTGGTTAGATAGGTACTTGGAAGGCTGAGGTTACCGCTATGGACCCGTATTGTGCACCCTTCCGGCATTTAGCCGGGACAGGACCCTGCAGGTTGTAGTAGGTATGACTATAAGCGTCGAGCTGATGATTTTATATCACTGACGCGTGGTCCTAGCCTAGCAGATTCGTCTGATCCCTGTTTGCAATTGCAAAAAACTCCCATATCATCTTACTAAAGTAAAGGAAGTTGCTCCCGTCGTTTCCGACGATCGCACGCACGGGCGACGAAGTCCACACAGGAAGCCGCTTTAGACCCAAGGGAAACTCTTCACCCATGGAAGGTCTCTCTCACATAATGTCGGGAACTCACGGACCAGCCAGCCGGTCATAAACACCAGCAGGATCCGTGGAGGGGAGACAAGACTCGCATACTTACTTCTCGTTAGTCGCTTTAGAGATTCAGACTAACCGGTTCAACGAGAAACAAGTCAAACGTCGACCAACAGCCCTCACGTCCCTTACTATTATTAACCTTCTATTAAAGAAAAGAAGGAGGTAGCCGTCGCGTGTTAGGGACATTAGGGTGGGGTAAGGCTAGATGCTTGTCCCAGTACTCTAAGAAGTACGCATTAAAGCAGTACTACAGTTAGGTACAAGGCAGTCTTAAAAACCCCCGACCTAACAGACTTCTTAAACTTAACAAACAGATAGACACCTATACACCTTTGTAAGACGACCAGAGACGCATAATTTTTTTGTATAAGTAACCGGATGGCTACTTCAGTAGATTGTAACACTCGTGCTTGGGAAGCACTTAGCTTCGTTTCACTTATAACAACTAAGGAGAACTGCTTCTTCCTTTGGTTACTCTTCGTTCCCTATTCCTGTTTCTTACAAGAGTGACAAAAGACCTATTGCTTGTGATTGCTTTCCTCTTTCTACTCATAAAATCTCCTATTCGTCATTCCTACTTCTACTCCTACTCCTGCTGCTATAGCTTGGAAAACTAAAACTACAGCGGGACTCTCTTTCTGACCTACTTTCTTTTTGTAAGTACCTGTTCCGGTTACTTTTATTCTTATTCCTAAGACTATTTCCTATTCATACATACTTGCTTGGTCACCAGAGGGGCTAGTGCCCGGAGGAGTTTTTTCCTATTCCTGCTAACTGACCGGCTTACTTGCTGGCTTCCTTCCTATTACCAGGCCTGCTTACTTGGTGTACCAGAAGTGGTTACGATGACTTGCCTCTTTCCTTTCGTACCCTTGGGAAGTCGGCATAAGGACAGTGAGGATCCCTCGATAATAAAGAAGTCTGCTTTGAGGCTAGGCACCTAATAATTATTTAAGACCGTCAATAGGATAAGATAAAAGAAACACTATCTCCTCTCCCCGTCTAGAGAGCTATCCGGCACGTTCTAAGCGCAAGGAAGTCCTACTCTACTCTTACTGTCTATGCGGAGGGTGAGAAAGACTCATTTCCTTCTATTGCTCTTGGGCAATATGAATAAGAAGTCGACATGTCTCGAATGGCTTTGCTGGATTTCCCACCATGCAAGAAAACGGCTGCGCTAACGCGCCCCTTTATAAATCAAGTTCTTTCGCGCATCCGTTGCTTGTTCGTTAGCGGGAAATCGACACACATTGATATAGGATGTTGAGCTTGCGTATCCCGGGACGATGCCCATCTGTATCATCCTTTGTTTGACCAACTGTGTAATCTCAACATAGGTTTCACCTTCCATTGCTGGATCAGCGATTTCGGCTTTCCTTGTGGTTCCCATTAAATATGTGTTAATTTTTCTGTTGACCCCAAAAAAAGAAAGCTTTTCGTGCCCCCTCAGGAAGTTTTGTCTTTCTCTCGATACGCAGAGGGGAGAGCATGCCCTGTCTCAGGCAGTATATCAGTCGTTAACGATTTGACCAGGACACATCCAATTGAAACTGTAGTCCCAACCTCTTTTGAAGGAGCTCCAAAAAGACTTTACTTCAGAGCGGGGAATCTTCCTACAAGTGAGCACCAACTCAAATGTGTTAAAAAATGGCTATACCTCTGCCTAGAAAAACAGGAGTTTAAGGCACCCTTGTGAGAGACATTGGATGTTGTCAACCGGCCTTCAAATGCTCATAAAAAGCTCTTCCCCCTTTTACTTAGTTTTCGCTCTCCTCTGTCTCTAGTAGACTAAGCCTGATCCTACTTTGCGGGTGCAGCAGGTCTAGGTATTCTTTTTTTTTTCGTCTGAGGGAACGTGGTAGCCCAGATCTAGCTAAGACTTTAGATCCAATTCTATCTCATTCTGATCTCGTTATGAGGGAAATAGGGGAGGCGAGGCTAATAAAACATATGGGACTTCCTTGTTCCAATCTCTTAAGTAAATGAACTCGGCAGTGCTGCTATGAGCTAGATTTGTGCGTACAAGGGTAAAGAAGCGAGCAGGGCTACCTTTCAGCTGGAAATCCTATACCTGAGTGCTATTTTATCAGAGTGAGTTGTAATTGAGCTTTATTTAGTTGCTCTCGTATTGAAATGCTTTTCAGTATGTGGGTGACTCATCGTCGTGAGATCGGTTCTCCATAAAGAAGGTTGGTGAGTAGGATCACAGGTTCGGAATGTAAAAGGTAAGTTTCAATCTTGTATTGTGGGTGGAAAGAAAGTGAAAAATAAAAAGAAAAGGCTTTGAGGATCTAGTTTCCACCGGGTTATCCTTTGTAGGTTCCTGGGGTGAAACCTTTAGATCTTTGGCTAGTATGCGCGAATTTACTCTTTTCCTTTGTTTTTCCCGGTCTGAGATCGATCCGCCCATTCACTCTTCTTCTTACTCTCTTATCTTACCTGAAAGAGACTAGCATCGGCAAGTTGCTATTACACATACACAAAATAAGGAATCCACATGACGACTGCTTTCCCCAGGCATAGAAGAAAGAAAGCAATGTCAAGTGGACTCGGCTTGAAGCTTCTCTCTGTCAAAAGGAAGGTACCGATTCTGCGCAAAACATTGGTCTATTTGTCCAATCATTCCCTTTGAGAAAGTGCCACAGCTAACGAGGACAGGAAGCCGGATCCAATACCAAACGAGGGAACACGAGAGGAAAGTATAAAATCACAAGAGTATTCTCGAACAATCACTGCAAAGCCTGCTTTGAAAGTTCCGAGTCGGCAAGAGATTGATCACAGACCTGGCTTGTGTAGCCTATGCGAAGCGAAGCAAGCCTCCACTGGATCCGCTAACCGCTAAGGTAAGGAACAAGCAACGGAGTGAGCAACTTGATTGATAAAGGGGCGCGTTAGCGCTTTTCTTGTACGTTTTCTTGCCCGGTCGCAATGTTCATTTTTTAGCTTGAATACTGACAGGTTCGGCTGCTAAGCGTAACTTCCTAGGGATCTGATTACACTTTCTTACCTATGACCCGAGGAGGAAAATCAAACCTAGTCCACTCACTGAGTCCCCTCGTTTTTTCTTTTGGATTACCTAGAGTAAAGGCTCTTGGGCAAACCTACATCACAGTGCATTAAGGTCATTCACGCACTTCCGGTCCTGCCCGCCGCCGCCTTTTCAACTGTGCCTTTTAGAGACCCCTGGAAAGGATAGGAGATCCTAGGGACAAATGCTTGAAGGACGCTTTCTCATTAGTTAAGTCTTTTCCTTTAGAGGTCATGGAAGATTAGGAAGGTAAGCGAGGTCGATCTCTCTACATCGATTGGAAAAAAAAGGATGGGATCAGCATAGGCCGGCCCTCCTATCTCTTGCAATGGACAAATAAAGAGGGGATCGTAGCACAAGGTCTATCATCCAAAGGTTTGGGAATACTAAGGATTCATCTCCCAAAAGAGTTCGACGCTATCCTCACCTAAAAGATAGGCAAAGGGATTATATTCCGTAAGAAGGGTACGGGAGTGTAAACCTTTATTTAAAGAAGAATGCCATCTGAAGGTCTTATAGTCATAGCCTGATGTGAGCCTTGTTGTTGGTAAGCGGATCGATTAGGTACGGTACGGCGTAAGGTAATCAGGATCCTGAAGAGGTTGAACATTCTGGCTTTCTCACGATAAGACCATGACAAAGATCTCGCTAGTTATGCCCAAAGCATACAATCTTCATTGCCTTATGGTTCAGCCCCTTCTTTAAATACGATTACGATTGAATGGTCTCGAGGGCGGTACTTAGCGTCCGAAGTTTTTGAAGCAAGCAAAGGTCTATCGAAAGAAAAGATGGTTCTCAGAAATTGCATTTCCAACTCCCTCCCTTTTGTTTACTTGAGGAGGAGAGGGCCTTTATCTCTCGTCCTTGGTCGCAGCTAGTGACTATGCTGTAGGATTGGCTTCAAAGTGTGCACAGATCAAATGGAGGATTTAGACCGTCATTCGATAGAGTCTTTATATGTCCATTCAATCTATAATGAAATTCAGAGCACATAGAAGGCTGTTCTTGCGCTTTCATAGCTTAGACAGGAGTTGCTACTGGCTTAGACCGGTGAATTGAACATGAACCACCTAATAAAGAGCAAACAGAGGGTTCTACAGCTGCCTAATAGCCTACTGAGGAAGCATATTTGGAAGCAATCTCCATCCTATCAAAGAAATCTATACTTCATTTACAGAATCTTTTTTTCTTTTAATTGTGAATGGTCCAGTCCAGGGACAAACCTCTCTCTCTATCCGCCATTCAGTCATTGCTTTGGCCGGTCATCTAACGAGAAGGGGTGGAAAAGGTTCAGAAAGGAGCGGGTATGCTGAACCACCAAAGGGTTTCCTTGCTCTTGAATAGGTATTTCGTTTTGTAATGCCACATCTACTCTAAGGGCTGAGCTCGTATTTTCTGATTCCTGTCAAAGTGCCAGCTGAGTCCGTTGACTAGTTTGGGTCACCTAATAGCATGAGAGAATAGAGTTAAAGCATCAGACTTACTTGAGGATGTCCTACTGGATAGCGGGGAAGCCTAGCCTAGTCTTGCCTAGAAAAGTTATCTTAGCCAAGGGAAATCCTAGTCTAGAGGAGAGTTTTCTATAAGAATGTGGAAAGATGAGGAATGTCCTTAATAGGTTACCCGATCCCTAACTAAAGGGAAGGAGGGTCGTATAGGTAAAAGATTTCGAGGATTGCCAGAGATTATGGAATTGAAAGGGCATAAAGTAAAGGTGATGGTGATATCTCTCTCCGGTACGTGTCTGTCACTATTTAAAATATGCACGCTAATCCTTTCAAGTAAAGAATTTTGATTCCTAACGAGGAAAAGCCCGGGCCTTTATTGTTCCTTTAATTCCTGACCTTTCAGTAAAATCAAGGTTGTAACTCTTGCTATAGACCGGAGTAAGAATGACTTTTATCGTGCTTAGGAAGCAACTGTCAAGTAAAGGGCGAATCTGTGTCGAGCTAGAATGCTGGTTTGCGGGTTTAAAGGAAACCATTTAGAGCGCCTCCAAGGGAAAGAAAGAAGCCAAAGCGACGTACGAATTAAACGACTTCGCCAGCCAAGCATTATGTTCCAACACCGGCAACTCCCACTCGAACTGGAAGAGGAACCGCAACAGACCAGGATTCACTCCAAAAGAAGGACTTATCGCAATCTCAGGTACAATGGCTAGTTGTCTCAAGCCAATCTATTGATTCACATTCATGTGAAAACGATCCTGCATACCAATCATCCGCCGCTTACAGTAATGGCATGGCACTAAGCCAAGGTTTCTATGGATTAAGTCCTGTGGAAGAATACATAGATTAGGGCAATTCAGTGAGTAGTGTCACCGGTAAATCTCTGGGACACTAGCGAGCCCTATAAGTGGGCCTTAAAAGGGGAGAATGAACGGTATCAATAAACATATAGATATAAAGGATAGGGCATAAGGATGAGACTAGCTTTTAGCGTTCACGTGGGTTGAACTTGGGCCTTGGCTTCGGTTCCAGAGATGGTGGCGAACTCGAGTTGAATAAGCTCTTATTCCTCAAGCTTTTAGCTTGGAACAAGAATGGATAGAGTTTACTCAGCTGCGATTGCTCTTGGTCAGTCTGATTAGGATTAAGATTCTGCTTCATGCTATTTCATAGAATCTTAGAGAGACTTAAGTAGGTAAGAAGTGGGGGAGGAGTTAAAAGCCGGTTAAATGGTTAATGCTTTCGTGGTTCAAGACTTAGCTAAGGCTAGGCCACCTGCCTTACTATCTATTGTCTCAGCAGGCCTTAACCCGGCAAAAGACGACAGAGGCATAAAGGAAGGTTGCTGCAGAATAAGCGATGCTCTTGGAAGAATAATCCGTTGTTTAATCAGTTTAAAGTGGTGGGATCATATTCATCAGAGTGGAATCCCGTCTCCTTAAAGGAGCGATCTCTCCCTCAAAGTAGAACGAGCATAATCGAAGACAGATGGTAGCGTATTCTAAGTAGTTGATCTCACGTGCTACCCTCAAGTCTTCTTAGTTTTCGTCTGCTCTCAATGAGTAAATGCCCGGACCAGGCTCTTAATTCAATAGAAATCCCGTTAGTGAAGTCACCCTCAGAGTTGAAAACGACTCAGCTTTTTGCCTTGACCTTTACACTAGTCTTAGCCTTTCCCAGGGCACCTTGCCTTCTTTCCTTGGCTTGGCGGGAAGGGCTACTAATAGTGGTGCGGTATCTGGGAACTCATCTTTCGAAAGGGAAGTGCAAGGGAGTGGGATGGAACTGGTGATGGGATAGGTTTCATTTTGAGTCAAAATTAGGGATGAAGTTCTTGCCTCTTCCTTCAAACTATACTTACACCTCAGCAGCCGTTAATAGCAAACCCAACCTGGTGGATTGGGATACCCCAAGTTCCCAGCTATACTTGTGGATCTTCGGTTTACAGAGAAAAAAACGAGGAGAGAGAGGGTCCCCAGACAATTTTTGAACCCACACCTATAAAGTTTCCGTTTCCTATAGCTGGTTGACAGGCTTAAAACGTTCTTCACTATTCTTCGCCGAGGAAGATATGAAACACAAGGACGGATCACTGTAATGACTGCCTCTGTCCCGAAGAATGCTCGTTTAAAAGTATGCTCGGTTGCAGGCTTCAGTGACGATAAAGGATCCGGCATATGCAATCTTCAGAGGATAGACGTGTCGGACATTAGGATTCCAACCGCCGGGAGGGATCCAATGAACGGAAACTTATCCCGGCTTAAGAGTATACTTAGTAAAGCTGCATCTAACCTCTTCCGGTGGGCCTGCCAACACGCCCTTCGTCAAGAACTACAGGGTCTCTTTTATATGCTATGCAGACGGTTAGAATAGGGGGTGTCAGGAGTGCCTGATGACCGAGAAGCGTCCGGCCAAAAAGCAGACATAACAAACAGTAAAGAGAAGAGCAAAACTTTCAGGAAGGACCTCCCTTGATTCTTGGGTTTAGTCACCGCCCTAAGTATAAGTTCATTTGAGGTCAAGATCGGCGGGGCTAAGGATGCTTACGGGTTGCGTGGTTGGGCCTACGAAGTAAAAAAAAAGAAGTTAGTGGGCGCCATTGTCTTGAAAAGAATAGATTTAGAAATTTTATATTAAAGTGGCCTGGTTCGGGTGGCTTCGGTCAGGGGGGAAAGGGGTGAGTAGAGGCAACTAACATGCCGCTGCTAGCAACCTCTTGATTCATTGGGTAAGAGCGATCCAAGCCATATGCTGTTTCGCTTGAAAGGACAAGCAAGCCTGATGCGACACTGGTCTTAGAAGTGGAACATGCCCTAGCAAGCAACCAACAACCTCTCATTATCCCTTCACCTCCCGTCTACAATCTTGATTGAGTCCCTTGGAATTCAAAAGATACGGAGAAGAAAGGGAGTCGCCACCTAATAAAATCACTCTCTAATAATTGCGTAGATAGTCAGTGTGGCTATCTAAAGTCAGAGAGAGGATCGAGAAACCCGCGCTCATTGAGCCGGTCACCGGCTCGTCTCGCTATTGAAGCCGTAAAAATTGGATAAGCTTTAGCTAAAAAGATATAGAATGTGATCAAAGGAAGTCGAAAATCAATAGAAAAGGTTTTCACACAGGTGTATCCTATATGTACTCTAGTTTATTCGAAGTATCCCAATGGTGTAAGGCCGTCGACTTATTTGGAAGAAAATCACCTAAAGACTCCCATGCTGGTCGGACCAACCCAACCGGCGATTTCCGTCTTCCTTAATTGTTAATTGGGGGAGCAAGTCTCTATTTTTTTGAGAGAGCGTTCTTCGGCCGTCGCGATAACTCGCCGCTCTGTCATTGTCTGATT